AAGCTGGACGTGAAAGTTTCCTCTCATCCGGCTCAAGTAGTTACAGCAAAGAAAGGAGTTCTCGCTTTCAAATTCTAGAAATTCTGTCAAATCCTCAAAGCAAAACAAAGAATCTACTCCTTACTCAAGTTCCCGCGGAAGACCAAGCAACATTTCATTAATTCATTCTTCCTTTTCTTTTTTGAATTCTTTATTCAAGTCAAAATGAAATGTGCAATTCTTGAGTAGTCTACTTCCCTTCGAACGATGAATCCCCTTCAAGGAAAATGCCTTGGAATTCATAAGATATAAGATAAAGGATTTACTTGTCTAAGTATCGTTCCGTTCGATCTTTTAGGTCACGACTTCACCTCGACGGTTATACCACGACGCCCTTAAATAAGCCTATATGCGATGGATAGACTCTTGTAACCATGACATATTTGCTATTTGCTTGCGCGAAACTCATTTATTTCTAAACGACGGAGAGTGGTTAAACAAAAGAAGTCTTTTTTTACGAGGTACAACTAGAAATTCAAATTTACTTGTTACGAAATCGACCATGGATCAATTCCCCCTTTATTTGGGAGTATTGAATACACCCACAATTCTGAGCTTCATGTTACTCCTAGCAAGAGACACGTCAGAGCCGGGGCATCCCAATTAGATGGAATGGGATAACAGTTTCTCAGTTCGAATCTGTAAAATCAAAATTTCGATCAAATCACACATCGCAGTATACTAGGCCCTCTAATTCTTTAAGAGGTTTATCTAAAAAATTCGCAATATAACTAGGAAGGCGCTTCAAATACCACACGTGAGTTACTGGGCACGCCAATTTTATGTAGCCCATTTGATACCTTCGTATTCGAGAATCAACAAATTCGACTCCGCACTGTTCACAAAATTTTGGTTCTTCTTTTTCATCTCCGATTACTCGATAATTTCCACAAGCACAAATTCCGCTTTTTATAGGCCCAAAAATTCTTTCACAAAATAATCCATCTTTTTCCGGTTTATTGGTTTTGTAATGAAAAGTATAGGGTTTTGTGACCTCTCCAACCATCTCTCCGTTCGGTAGGATTTTCGTGGCCCAAGCACTTATTTGTTGGGGAGAAACTAATCCAATTCGGAGTTGCTGATGTTTATACTGATCTATCATAGAAGAAAAATTTGAATTCATTCCGATTAAGCTTCCATCCTATTAATCTGCAAGTTCTTCTCAGATACAAGGAAATGATTCAGTTCCAGAGCCAAAGATCGTAGTTCTCGAACGAGCAATCGAAAAGATTCTGGAGCATCCTCGGGGTTAGGTATTGTCCCTCCAATGATCGTAGTACCAAGTACCTCTTGGCGGGCTCTAATATGATCAGATTTATAAGTAAGCATCTCTTGTAAAATATGAGCAACACCAAATCCTTCGAGAGCCCAAACCTCCATTTCTCCTACCCGCTGCCCCCCCTGCTTGGCCCTTCCTCTAAGGGGTTGTTGTGTAACAAGTGCATAATGTCCACTAGAACGTCCGTGGATTTTATCATCAACTTGATGGATTAATTTCAAGATATAAGGATTTCCGATTATAACAGGCTGTTCAAAAGGATCTCCTGTTCTTCCATCAAATATTCTGCTTTTTCCCGGATACTCGGGTTCAAATACCCAGGGATTGGCTGTTTGCTTACTGGCCTCATATAATTCAGAAAACACCAGTTTTCGCGAAGCCTCTTGTTCATATCTCTCATCAAATGGTGCTATTCGATAATGTCTGCCTAGCAAACCCCCTGCCAATCCGAGTGAACATTCAAAAATTTGCCCGACATTCATTCGTGAAGGGACTCCTAAGGGGTTAAAGACCATATCAACAGGTCTTCCGTCTTGCAAATAAGGCATATCTTGTCTAGGTAAAATTTTTGAAACGATACCCTTATTTCCATGTCTTCCAGCGACTTTATCACCTACTTTTATTTCTCGTTTCTGTAAAATATATACACGAATCGTTTCCGGATTAGAACTAGAACCCCCCCTTTTCTGAATCCATCTTACATCAATAACTCGACCCCTACCACCTATAGGTAGTTTTAGACAAGTTTCCTTTGAAGTAGATACCTGAATGCCAAGTATAGCTCGTAATAATCTATCTTCCGGGGCATAGGAGGATTCTTTTGCCATCTGAGGTGTTAATTTACCTACCAAAATATCGCCTGTCTCTACCCATGCTCCCAGCATCACAATTCCGTTTTTTTCTAAATTACGGAGTAAATGGGCTTCTAAATGTGGTATTTCATTAGTTAACCTTTCGGGACCTTGACTTGTCACATGAGTCTGAATTTCATATTTTCGTATGTGAAAAGAAGTATAAATATCTCCATATACAAGACGCTCACTAATGAGTACAGCATCTTCAAAATTGTAACCCTCCCACGGCATATAAGCTACTAATACGTTTTTTCCCAAAGCGAGTTCGCCCCCAACCGTGGCGGCACCGTCCGCTAAAATTTGTCCCTTTTTAATGCATTTACCCTCC